GGATCAAATGGCTGTTCACGTACCTTTATCTTTGGAAGCTCAAGCGGAAGCTCGTTTACTTATGTTTTCTCATATGAATCTCTTGTCTCCAGCTATTGGGGATCCCGTTTCCCTACCAACTCAAGATATTCTTATTGGGCTCTATGTATTAACGATCGGGAACCCCCGGGGTATTTGTGCAAATAGGTATAATCAATATAATTCTAATTGCAGAAACTATAAAAAGGAAGCTGTTGACAATAATGACTGTAAGTATACAAAAGAGCTGTCTTTTTATAGTTCTTATGATGCACTTGGGGCTTATCGGCAGAAACGAATCCTTTTAGATAGTCCTTTGTGGCTCCGGTGGAGATTAGATCAACGCGTCGTTGGCTCAAGAGAAGTTCCCATCGAAGTTCAATATGAATCTTTTGGTAATTCTAATGAGATTTATAAACACTATCGAATAGTGGGAAGTGTAAAAAGGGAAATTCGTTGTATATACATTCGAACTACTGCTGGTCATCTTTCTTTTTATCGAGAAATAGAAGAAGCCATACAGGGGTTTTGCCGTGCCTACTCATAGGCTATCTAACTCATACGCTCTCGCTCTATAAAAGAAATTCTATTAGTGATGCCCATACTCGCGGGAATTCGGGTCTCCCCAATTTCACTGGTATCAAAATTTCTTAATTTCTGTGTGAATCAAGATTGAGTAAAGGAAGTTTTAGAATCACTGACTCAAGCCCATTGTGGAATCTTACTCAGCAGAATATGGGGGTCCTTATGGCAGAACGGGCCGATCTAGCCTTTCACAATAAGGTGATAGATGGAACTGCTATCAAACGACTTATTAGCAGATTAATAGATCATTTTGGAATGGCATATACATCACATATCCTGGATCAAGTGAAGACTTTGGGTTTCCAGCGAGCCACTGCTACATCTATTTCATTAGGAATTGATGATCTTTTAACAATACCTTCTAAGGGATGGTTAGTCCAAGACGCTGAACAACAAAGTTTTCTTTTAGAGAAAAACCATCATTATGGGAATGTACACGTGGTAGAAAAATTACGTCAATCCATTGAGATATGGTATGCTACAAGTGAATATTTGAGACAAGAAATGAATCCTAATTTTCGGATGACTGATCCCTCTAATCCAGTCCATTTAATGTCCTTTTCGGGGGCTCGAGGAAATGCATCTCAAGTACACCAATTAGTAGGTATGAGAGGATTAATGTCGGATCCTCAAGGACAAATGATTGATTTACCCATTCAAAGCAATTTACGCGAAGGGCTTTCTTTGACAGAATATATAATTTCTTGCTATGGAGCCCGCAAAGGAGTTGTAGATACTGCTGTACGAACATCAGATGCTGGATACCTCACGCGTAGACTTGTTGAAGTAGTTCAACACATTCTTGTACGTAGAACGGATTGTGGTACTATACGAGGTATTTACGTGAGTCCTCAAAATGGGATGACGGAAAAAAATTTTGTCCAAACACTAATTGGTCGTGTATTAGCAGACGATATATATATTGGTCTACGATGTATTGCCACTCGAAATAAGGATATTGGAATTGGACTTGTCAATCGATTTATAACCTTTCGAGCACACCCAATATATATTAGAACCCCTTTTAATTGCAGGAGTACATCTTGGATCTGCCAATTATGTTATGGCCGTAGTCCTACTCATGGTGACCTGGTTGAGTTGGGAGAAGCCGTAGGCATTATTGCGGGTCAATCAATTGGGGAACCGGGGACTCAACTAACATTAAGAACTTTTCATACCGGCGGAGTATTCACAGGCGGTACTGCCGAACATGTACGAGCTCCCTCTAATGGAAAAATAAAATTTGATGAGGATTTGGTTCATCCCACACGTACCCGTCATGGGCATCCTGCTTTTCTATGTTTTATAGACTTGTATGTAACTATTGAGAGTCGAGATATTATACATAATGTTAATATTCCAACAAAAAGTTTGATTTTAGTTCAAAATGATCAATATGTAGAATCGGAACAAGTGATTGCCGAGATTCGTGCTGTAACGTCCACTTTTCGTTTTAAGGAGAGGGTTCGAAAACATATTTATTCTGAGTCAGAAGGAGAAATGCACTGGAGTACTGATGTGCATCATGCGCCCGAATATCCATATAGTAATGTTCATCTATTACCAAAAACAAGTCATTTATGGATATTAGCAGGAGGTCTATGCAGATTCAGTATAGTGTCTTTTTCACTCCACAAGGATCAAGATCAAATGAATTCTAATTCTTTTTCTGTCGAAGAAAGATATATCTTTGATTTGACTAATGATCAAGTAAGACATAAATTGTTGGATACTTTTGGTAAAAGTAAAAAGGATGGGAAAATTCTTGAGTATTCAAAACCTTATCGAATCATATCCAATGGTCATTGGAATCTCATAGATACCTCTATTTGTCAAGAGAATTTCGATGATTCCTTGGCGAAAAAGCGAAGAAATAGATTCGTGATTCCCTTACAATATGATCAAGAACGAGAAAAGAAACTAATACCCTCTTTTTGTATTTCTATTAAAATACCTATAAATGGTATTTTACGTAGAAATAGTATTCTTGCTTATTTTGATGATCCGCGATACAGAAGAAGCAGTTCGGGAATTACTAAATATGGGATTGTCGAAGTAGATTCAATCGTAAAAAAAGAGGATTTGATTGAGTATCGAGGAGCAAAAGAATTTAGTCCGAAATACCAAATGCAAATGAGAGTAGATCGATTTTTTTTCATTCCCGAGGAAGTGCATATCTTCCCCGGATCTTCGCCCATAATGGTCCGGAACGATAGTATCGTTGGAGTAGATACACGACTTGCTTTAAATATAAATACAAGAAGCCGAGTAGGTGGATTAGTCCGATTGGAGAGAAAAAAAAAGAGTATTGAACTGAAAATTTTTTCTGGAGATATTCATTTTCCTGGAGAGACAGATAAAATATCTAGGCATAGCGGCATTTTGATACCACCAGGAATGGAAAAGAAAAATTCTAAGGGATCAAAAAAATTTAAAAATTGGATCTATGTACAACGGATCACACCTATAAAAAAAAAGTATTTTGTTTTGGTTCGGCCCGTAGTCACATATGAAATATCCGATGGGATAAATTTAGCAACACTTTTCCCTCAGGATCTCTTGCAGGAAAAGGATAATGTACAACTTCGAATTGTCAATTATATACTTTATGGAAATAGCAAGTCAATTCGAGGAATTTCTCACACAAGTATTCAATTAGTTCGGGCTTGTTTAGTATTGAATTGGGACCAAGAAAAGGGGGGTTCTATAGAAGAAGAGGTTCATGCTTCCTTTGTTGAAATAAGGGCAAATGATCTGCTTCGTGATTTCATCAGAATTGAGTTAGTAAAGTCCACTATTTCGTATACCGTAAAAAGGTATGATACGTCAGGTTCAGGATTGATTTACAATATTGGATTAGATCGTACCAATATGGATCCTTTTAATTCCAAGGCGAAGACTCAATCATTTTCACAACATCAGGGAACTCTTGGTACGTTGTTGAATCGAAATAAGGAATGCCAATCTTTCCGAATTTTGTCATCATCCAATTGTTCTCGAATTGGCCCCTTCAATACTTCGAGATATAATAATGCGACAAAAGAATCGGATCCCATGAATTCAATTAGGGATTTGTTGGGTCTTTTAGGTACTGTTGTACCTAAAATATCGAATCCTTGTTCATCTTACTATTTAATAACTTATAATCAAATCTTTTTAAAAAAATATTTGTTACTTGACAATTTTCAACAGACTTTCCAAGTACTTCAATTTCAATACTGTTTCCTAGATGAAAATAGTAGGATTTATAATCCCGATCCATGTAGTAACATCATTTGGAATTTATTCCATTTGAATTGGTGTTTTCTCCATCACTATTATTGTGAAGAGGCATGTACAATAATTAGCCTTGGCCTATTTCTTTGTGAAAATTTATGTCTATTGAAATACGGATCCCGCATAAAAAATTCTGGTCAAATTTTCATTGTTCATGCTGACTCTTTAGTTATAAGATCAGCTAAGCCCTATTTAGTCATTCCGGGAGCAACTGTTCATGGCCATTATGGGGAAACCTTTTATGAAGGAGATACAGTAATTACATTTATATATGAAAAATCGAGATCCGGCGATATCACGCAAGGTCTTCCAAAAGTGGAACAAATCTTAGAAGTTCGTTCAATTGATTCAATATCGATGAACCTCAAAAGCAGAGTTGAAGGTTGGGACGAACGTATCCGAAGGATTCTTGGGATCCCCTGGGGATTCTTGATTGGAGCTGAACTAACCATAGCACAAAGTCGTATCTCTTTGGTTAATAAGATCCAAAAGGTTTATCGATCCCAGGGGGTACAGATACATAATAGACATATAGAGATTATTGTACGTCAAGTAACATCAAAAGTGTTGGTTTCAGAAGATGGAATGTCTAATGTTTTTTCGCCGGGGGAACTGATTGGATTGTTGCGAGCAGAGCGAGCAGGACGTGTTTTGGACGAAGCGATCTGTTATCGGGCAATCTTATTGGGAATAACGAAGTCATCTCTGAATACTCAAAGTTTCATATCCGAAGCGAGTTTTCAAGAAACTGCTCGAGTTTTAGCAAAAGCTGCTCTACGAGGTCGTATTGATTGGTTGAAAGGGCTGAAAGAGAACGTTGTTCTGGGGGGGATTATACCGGTTGGTACTGGATTCAAAAAATTAGTACATCGTTCAAAGCAAGATAAAAACATTCATTTGAAAATCAAAAGGACGAATCTATTCGAATTGGAAATGAGAGATATTTTGTTACACTATAGAGAATTTTTTTGTTCTTGCGTCCCGAAGAATTTCCATGAGACATCAGACCAATCATTTACATGATTTAGTAATTCCTAACAAGAGGTTCAGTCTTTTTACTTGAACTCTCTGGTCCGATTATGGATTTGGTAATCAACGAAAAATAAAGAATGAAAATAAATTCATGGTTTGGGTCGTAGATCACTGGTAGAAGGTTCCGTCGGAACAATTATTTATTTCACAGGGTACTGAATCTCTTTGAAAAAAAAAACAAAGAGAAAGTGTGGGAAAATGGGAAGACGATATTGGAACATAAATTTGGAAGAGATGATGGAAGCAGGAGTTCATTTTGGTCATGGTACTAAGAAATGGAATCCTAGAATGGCTCCTTACATCTCTGCAAAGCGTAAAGGTATTCATATTACAAATCTTACTATAACTGCTCGTTTTTTATCAGAAGCCTGCGATTTAGTTTTTGATGCAGCAAGTAGGGGAAAAAACTTCTTAATCGTTGGCACCAAAAATAAAGCAGCGGATTTAGTAGCATCAGCAGCAATAAGGGTTCGATGTCATTATGTTAATAAAAAATGGCTTGGTGGTATGTTAACGAATTGGTCTACTACAGAAACAAGACTTCAGAAGTTTAGGGACTTAAGAGCGGAACAAAAAATGGGGAAACTTACGCGTCTACCAAAAGGAGATGCAGCAATGTTGAAGAGAAAGTTATCCACCTTGCAAACATATCTGGGCGGGATAAAATATATGACGGGATTGCCCGATATTGTAATTATCGTTGATCAGCAAGAAGAATATACGGTTCTTCGAGAATGTGTCATTTTGGGTATTCCGACGATTTGTTTAATCGATACAAATTGTGACCCAGATCTTGCAGATATTTCTATTCCGGCCAACGATGATGCTATAGCTTCGATTCGATTGATTCTTACCAAATTAGTATCCGCAATTTTGGAGGGCCAAAATTGCTATATAAAAAAAGGTTGATTATCTTATAATTTAATAGTTAAGTAATAGTTAAAAAGAAGAAGATTAGTTCGTTTTTGTTGAACTCCATGGATTTCTTTGATTGGTTATTTGCATTTCTTGGAGTTTGAACTATTTTTTGAATATTGAATAAAAAATGATTGGTATTTTTTTTTTTTATGTGATTTCTTGGTATCCTAAATATACGATTCCTATTTATGAATGAAGGTAGATGAATTGAGAAAGATATGGTTGAATCAAAATAATTCCTTTTTTAAAGTTCGATTTCTATTAGAGGACAATATGAATGTTATACCATGTTCCATTAAAACACTCAAAGGGTTATACGATATGTCAGGTGTAGAAGTAGGCCAACATTTATATTGGGAAATAGGAGGTTTACAAATTCATGCCCAAGTACTTATCACTTCTTGGGTTGTAATTGCTATCTTATTAGGTTCAGCGATCGTAGCTGTTCGGAATCCACAAACCATTCCGACCGACGGGCAGAATTTCTTTGAATATGTCCTTGAATTTATTCGAGACTTGAGCAAAACTCAGATTGGAGAGGAGTATGGTCCTTGGGTTCCATTTATTGGAACGATGTTCCTATTTATTTTTGTTTCTAACTGGTCAGGTGCTCTTTTACCTTGGAAAATCATAAAGTTACCTCATGGGGAGTTAGCTGCGCCCACGAATGATATAAATACTACTGTTGCTTTAGCTTTACCCACGTCAGTGGCATATTTATATGCGGGTCTTAGCAAAAAAGGATTGGGATATTTCGGGAAATACATTCAACCAACTCCAATACTTTTACCAATTAATATCCTAGAAGATTTCACAAAGCCTTTATCTCTTAGTTTTCGACTTTTCGGGAATATATTGGCTGATGAATTAGTAGTTGTTGTTCTTGTTTCTTTAGTGCCTTCGGTAGTTCCTATACCTGTCATGTTTCTTGGATTATTTACAAGTGGTATTCAAGCTCTTATTTTTGCAACTTTGGCTGCGGCTTATATAGGTGAATCCATGGAGGGTCATCATTGACTAACTTTCGAAATAGTTTTTTTAAGCTTATCCCAATTAAAGCAATGGGGGGTTCAATATAATCCACAGGGCTGGAGAAGAAAATTTAAATAGCTTATATATGTATTTATATGTATTGTATGTATATATAAAGATTGTATATATAAAGATATAAAGAAAGATAGATGGCAGAGTTTGTAAGAGAAAGAAGTGGGGGGTCCCACTAGATATATGTAATGTCTATGAGTATTAGTCCTTGTGTATGTTTCGAAGAATGGTTACAGAATACGATTTAATAGAATAAAAAGTGCAGGTGGTTTCCGTTATGGAAGAAAAAAAGTATATGTTATTTACTAGTTAGATAGGAATTATTCCTATACTCTTTTTTTTCTAGCCCACTTCATTTATATTTTATATAGATTCCAATATCAGCCCTCGTTTCTATTTTTTCTGTGATTGTTAATTGGATGAAAGAATAGAAGAGTTTATAAACAAGAAAACACAATGACTAAAACCGTATATATCTATTTACGTAAAACTCCATCATGGGTAAAAAGAAAAGAAAAACGGTATATGGAAGTAGTTCTTAAAATTAAGTAATATTCTGTTAGAGTTTTTAGCTACTTCGACCCGATCAATTTTAGTGATAAGTATCAATAAAAAAAAAGTAAGTAAAATAAAAATAAGTTTTAGTAAAGTAAATAAGGTAGTGTAGTAAAGTAAATAGTCAAAGTAGAAAAAGAAGTAGATTAAGTAGTAATTCATTGGTTGGTTGTATCATTAACCATTTCTTTTTTTTTGTTGCGAGGAAATTACCATGAATCCACTTATTTCGGCTGCTTCTGTTATTGCTGCTGGATTGGCTGTGGGGCTTGCTTCTATTGGACCTGGGGTTGGTCAAGGTACTGCTGCGGGCCAAGCTGTAGAAGGTATTGCGAGACAACCAGAAGCAGAGGGTAAAATACGAGGTACTTTATTGCTTAGTCTGGCTTTTATGGAAGCTTTAACAATTTATGGACTGGTCGTGGCATTAGCTCTTTTATTTGCAAATCCTTTTGTTTAATTTAATCGTAGAATCCAAATGTAAAAAAAGGAGACCTATCCTTTTTCTTATTTTAGTAACTCGGATTTGCCCTTTGTTCCTTCGAATTATATCAACGCTTTACTCCTATAACTATTTTAATTTTAGTTATTTTTTGTTTGTCGAAACAATACTTTTGGAAGGACTGATTTGAGGATAAGGAATTAGCGGAGCCACTCGCTTTCTTCCCTTTCGTTCTTAGTTTAGTAAAATTCCATTAAGAATAATAAATGGAACAAAAAAAAATTCCATTACTAATCCCATAAAAAATCCCCTAAAAAAATCGATAAAAAAAAGGGGGAGGTGAGCGGAGTGATACAAAAAGAACTCTGTTCTTTGTTAGTCCTATCTATAAGAGGAGAGCATATGAAAAATATAACCGATTCTTTTGTTTCCGTGGGTCACTGGCCATCGGCTGGGAGTTTCGAGTTTAATACCGATATTTTAGCAACAAATCCAATAAATCTAAGCGTAGTGCTGGGTGTATTGATTTTTTTTGGAAAGGGAGTGTGTGCGAGTTGTGTATTTCAAGAATAGGTTGGATTTCACCGGCTGCACTTTCTTTATATTTATGTATTCTTTTTTTTTTTAGCGTAAATAATAAAAAGGGTGCACAATCTCGACGAATTACTTCGTAATTGGATTTCATTCAGAAATCATATCTAAGAACCATAGCATTTCGTGACTAATTGGTAAATGAACTTTGATTCTCTATCAACCAATAATGTTGAGGTCTTTTACATGGTTAAAGATAAATTGTTTGAAGTCCAGGCACAGCATACCATGGTACTCTTTCTACCGCTACATTAGTACCGAAATTTTTTTTAAATGATAAAAAAAATGAATAATTGGGAATTTATCCGATGTAGAACACTCATATGGATAAATTTATTTGAACCATTTACAGGTACAGGAAAGATGCTTCCCCCACCCCTTTTTTTATCCACTGCCGAATCGACGACCTATGTATTGTATAAAAAAAGATAAATTTTTGGAATTTTTTGGATGAAAAAATAGAAATCTCATTCTATTATCTAATCTAATATAATTATTTATTATTTAATTATAATTTATAATAAATAAAAAATAAAAAAAAAATAATAATAAATTAATAAATAATAATGAGAAGGAAGTTCAGAATTATATTTCTATTATCTATTATAATAAAATTTTAATCTAATTTCTCATAGCATAGAAATAAGAAAGAATTTTATTTTTATTTAATTAATTTATTTAATTATTTAAAATAAAAAAAGTTTGTAAATAAAGAACAAATAAAGAAACGACTTTGCTGACAATTTTTTATTTTTTGTCTGGTCTGAAGAGTCCTAATATTCTGATGTTAGATCAGTTTTTATATCTTTGAATACGAACAGAAAAGAGAGGATAGGCTCATTCCATTCAAAGATATGGGGGATGTCCATCAAGGAAAATAAACAATTGAGCGTGAGAGCCAAATGAATCGAAAGATTCATGTTTGGTTCGGGAAGAGATATGAGAGTTGTGAAATGAATGCAAAGATAATCTACTTTCATTAAAAGATTTATTAGATAAGCGAAAACAGAGGATCTTGAGTACTATTCGAAATTCAGAAGAATTACGTAGAGGGGCCGCTGAACAGCTCGAAAGAGCGCGGGCTCGATTACGTAAAGTGGAAATGGAAGCGGATGAGTATCGACTGAATGGATACTCTGAGATAGAAAGAGAGAAAAAAAATTTGATTAATGCTACTTGCGATAGTTTGGAACGATTAGAAAATTACAAAAATGAAACTATTTTTTTTGAACAACAAAGAGCGATTAATCAGGTACGACAGCAAGTTTTCCAACAAGCTTTACAAAGAGCTCTAGTAACTCTGAATAGTTGTTTGAATAGCGAATTACATTTTTGTACCATCAGTGCTAATATTGGTATCCTCGGGTCCGTGTAATAAATAACTGATTAGCCTTTTTAATCTAGTTTAGAGTTTAGGTGTTTTTTTTTCCCTTTCCTTCCGAAAAATAAAAAAGAGATACTAATGGGAACCCCTCGAGTTGACGAAATTAGTAATATTATCCGCGAACGTATTGAACAATATAATAGAGAAGTAAAGAT